TTGTCCACTATTTTTTGTGCACAAACAAATATTATGATAAACTTCTAAAAAAATCGAAACTAACCATAATAATCTTTGAGGAACAGAATCAAGAATAATTATTATTTCGACACAAGAAAGGGACGTATAAAATTCTTTTCTTGTGTCGAAGACTAGGAAAACGACTAATCCGTCCTAACAAAATGTGTTCCCCTCATTTATTCTTTCTTTTCTATTTTCCGCTTATTTTTATGTTTAGTATCTAGTCAATTTTTTCTATTTGAATAGAAAATCGTTGATGCATTATATTACATTTTAATATGACTGATCATACCACTACAATTTGAAAACAAAGTCAAGGATAAATTGCAAAACTTTTATTTACAATATACATACTATCACCAGTGCTGTGTACAAGTAATTACTGAAAGCTAGTATAAAACAGAATAGAAACAAGTAAACAAAAGACTTTGCAGTCTTTTTTCTTTTATATATATGTATATATGACCTAATTTTCAAAAAGAAATTTGTCCTTTTTCAACGAGCTTGATGTTGATAAATTCACAGACCTAGAAATTCATTTCGGACAATTGAACTTTCTCAAACTGTTTCTTTTTAAGAACCAAAAAGATTTGTGCCAAAATCACAGATGCCAAGAAGAACAAAAGACCTTGAACACGTAATGGATCTTGAAGTACTATTTCTGCATCTCCCTGACCAAATCCACCCACATTCGGATTACTTGTTAATGGTTGATCAAGTTTGATAGATTCACCTTCTGAAACAAGAAGCTCTGGTCCTGGAGGAATAATATCAACCACTTGACGCCCGTCTGATGGATCCCCGATAGTTATTTCATATCCACCCTTTTCCTTTCGTATAATTTTAGTTACTATACCTGCTGCTGTAGCATTATAAACCGTATTATTACTCTTGCTCCCGTCTGGATAAATCTGCCCCCGTCCTCTGTTTCCACCTACATATATGGGATATTTTAAGAAGTGGGCATCTTTTTTAGTTGTAGGGTCGGGAGAAAGAATAGGAAAGGTAATTTCACTATATTTCTGACCCGGAACAGGACCTATCACAAGAATATTTTTTTTAGTAGGGCGATAACTCTGAAAAGAAAGATTTCCTATCTTTTCTTTCAGCTCCGGCGAAATACGATCCGGGGGGGCTAATTCAAACCCTTCAGGTAAAATCAGAACAGCCCCTACATTCAAACCACCCTTTTTCCCATTAGCAAGAACTTGTTTCACTTGGATATCATAAGGAATTCGAACAACTGCCTCAAATACAGTATCAGGAAGTACCGCTTGTGGAACCTCAATATCCACGGGCTTATTAGCTAAATGGCAATTGGCACATACAATCCGCCCAGTTGCTTCTCGTGGATTTTCATAACCCTGTTGTGCAAAAATGGGATATGCATTTGAAATGTATGTCCGAGTTATTATGTATATCACGAGGGATAAGGAAATAGATCCAGTAATCCGTTCCTTTATCCAAGAAAGGGTAGTTCTAGTTTGCATGGTCCAATCATTGATCCCGAAAATTTCTACAATAAATTAGGTAGGTCGCTAGTATAGTTCCCTATCCACGATTCTGCTCTTTACTAAACTCATTTAACTGCAATATTAGGAAAATCCCCCCAGATTGATAGAACTAGTAAGTATTATTTTGAATGTGCTTTTCCGATGTTAGACAGTAACAAATAGTAGAATTGGATTAAGATTACAGTGGACCGTTTTTCAATCATTCATCGAATGATAAATCACTACAAGTGACGGAGATATACGATTTAAATACCGGAAAATCCAATATTTGAAAATTGTATCTATAATGACTGGAAAAGTGGAAACAAGACCCGATATAATTTTATCATTATAAGCAAACCCAAAATCTTTGTACACAAAGCTAAGCAGAAGTTCCCAACCGTGGGGTGAATGGAATCCGATACATAAATCGGTTAATAAAAGAATAGAAAAAGCTTTGATTGTATCACTTAAGTTATATAAGAATTCTTGAACCCAAGAGTTAAAAAGAATAAGTTCTTTATTACCCAGAAGAGAATAACCACTTAGAATAACAAAATAGGTTAGATTTGTCGAGAAGTGTAAAATCGTATGAATACGATTCTCATTATGCATCTTGATCAATTGGATTGTTTCTTTTTGTATCCCTATATTCCATTTTTGAGGATGTGTCTCCGAAAATTCCTTTATCATTTCTTCCAACAAGAAAAGTTCCTTTAATTCTATGAATTTTTCTAGAAGACTCTTTTCTTGAATATGATTCAAAAAAATTTCATATTTCCTAGTATTCCACCAATTTGTAATCCAAGATTCCATACTTTTTTGAAATAAAAGAGAGATCAACCAGGGTAAAAATACTATAGATGCAAGATATATAAGGGGAGTCAATTCTTTTTTTTTTGACATTTTTTTTCATCTTTGAATTATTAATGAACCCACCCTATTCATCGATTCTATGTGATCTACTCTTTCGATCAAGCGTGAGTTCTATTACAAGATATGAACCCCCCCTTTTTTTGTGATTCAGTGTTTAGCCCCTGATCCTACAAAGAATACATAAATAGAATAAGACCATTTCGAAAAAGGAATACTCATTTTTTTTTTTCAGATACCTAAAATTAGTTAACTTTGAAATTGTTTTTCCCCGACGATGGATACCCGAACGAACGAATTAAAATGAGCCAATCCCGTTTCAAGACGAAATAAACCCCCTGAGCCCACAACTCGTTGAAAAAATTATAAAAAAGGTGTGATGATCAAAAAAGAGTGCCAAAACAAGACAGAATTCCAGTCATTTTTGACTTTTTTTGGTACTGAATTAAGTTGCGCGGATTTTCATATTATATTACGCATCAAATTTTTTTGCGGACAAAGCCGTTTTGGTTTAGAGCTGTTCTATATAATATATGTCTGATCCGGTTTGGCTACAATGAGTCCTCTTATATTATAAAAAAAGAGGATTCCCAAGCCTTTTCCTTTTGATGAGAAAACATTTAGTTAGTTTCTTTTTCAAAAGATTTCAATCGGTACGCGCAAGAAATAGGCTAATTCCGCAGCTTTTTGTTCAATTTCGCGTGGAGTCAAATTCTCATCAGTACGAGTCAAGGGAATGTCCCCCTGGCCGCGGATTTCCATATAAAGAACACGGCGGGCATAAATACCCTCTTTAACTTCTATTCTTATGGACTGAATATCTTTCATAAGGAATCGGAGGAAAATGCGACGATTCTTTCCAGGAAATCCCCAACGAAAAATACACACTATTCCCCCCTTTCTATCGAATCGATCATAACCACTACCCACATTCCACGCAATTGTGCACCACAAATAGGAACTAATAAAGAGACCCGCGATACCATAGAAAGACATCACGATCCCTTGGGGAAAAAAAGAGATTTGATGATATGGAAATAAAGATATCAAATTCCTACCAAGATAACTGGAAGTTCCAACCAATAAAAATCCTACTGAACCTAAAAAAAGGATACAGGCCCAACCGAAATTACTTATTTTTCGAGACCCTGTTATAAGTTCTATCCATAGCTGTTCTGATCGCCAACTCATACTAGATCCAGTTGTATTTTATTGGAAGTGAAAGAATAAACAAAATAAATTTGACTTTACTCTTTTTTTGTTTCCGAAGGAACTCTCATCAACTAGGCTTATTCTAATGTGAATCTTTAGGATAGGAGTCTTCGGAGGAAGCCACACCTTAGATCATATTTTAGATCATATTATACTAAATAGATATCTGTGATATGATCTAAATCTAAGTCTTGAAAAAAAAATCAATGAGATTTCATCCCATCGGATCTAAAAAATCTTGTTTTTTTGAATATGAAGAAATAAAGAAGCCATTGCCATTGCCGGAAAAACTAGGCCCACTAAGGGCACAAAAATAGAGGGTAAGTTGAGAGTTGTCATAGACTGGATACCTCGATTTAAGATTTGTACTTGTTATAATTGTTATATAAGGTATTTTAGAATAAAATAATTCTATTTGGAATAAATTAGACTCTAATATAAGTGAATATATATATATAATAATTGAGTATAGAATAAGTGCAAAGAGGATAGAACTAACTAAATGGGCTTCGTTTTTTTTAGCTTTCTACATAAACTATATGATATGAATGATCCAACAGGTTTTATTAGTAATAATGACGATTCTCGGTAAATTATATTATAGAAGGATGCAAGACTCTATATAGAGACAATTTTTTCTATATACATAAGTATAAGGAGAGGGTGCAAATTTTTGCCTTCCCCGAAATCCGCGAAAGGCAAAAGTAGCACTCTTGTCTTGTTTGTTGATAAAGACTGGCTTTCTGATTACTAATCATTAATATGACTAAAAAGGGATATCGCAAAAAAATCACGAAACTTTTGATTCTCTCTTGATTCGCTCTACAATTGGGTCTTATGTCACCAAAGAAAATTAAACTTTTCGTATTTTGATTTTAATTCCATAATTCCAATAAACTAACTACTTGTTCGTTACCAATAAACTAATTGAACCTAACATTCCACTTGTTGATTTTTTTTCAAGGGAAAGAAAGCATGGAGTTGAAATAACTCACTCAGAACACCTTTTAAAGGATTACGTGGTACGATTTGGTCGAATAAACCCTTTTGGAATAAATATTCAGCCGCTTGTGAACCTTCCGGTACTGTCTTATTCAATGTTTGTTCAATTACTCGTTTCCCCGCAAATGCAATGTAGGCATTGGGTTCAGCAATAATGATATCCCCCAACATACCAAAACTCGCTGTCACCCCACCAGTAGTGGGAGATGTAAGGATTGATACATAGAATAACTTTTTATTTAATTGATAATCATATAAAGCAGAAGATATTTTAGCCATTTGCATTAAGCTCAAACTTCCTTCTTGCATCCGTGCTCCTCCGGAAGCACACACTAGAATAAGAGGGAGAAAGCTCTTGGTAGCATACTCGATCAAACGAGTGATTTTCTCGCCGACTGC